CATAAAAAGTTTAGTTTTTCGTTTGCTAGTACGTTATTACTGGGGCAGTTCCGGCTTGAAGTAGTCATTAAAGTTTAAAGTTGGGCCAAAAAAAAGAGTTACATAAGAATATTAAGAATATGTAACTCTTTTTTTTGGCCCAACTACTAGTCTTTATGACTTCAGATTAACTGGATCTCAAGTGTTCAAACAAAGTTTACCTCTTGAATTGAACAAGTAAATGAATTAAGTTATAATTATGAAATTTCTTATTTGTTTTATTTATTTATTTTTATGTATTTTGTTTGTTGACTTTGATTGCAGTCATATTCCTTATTGTTTGTAGCCCCCTCCGGTAAGTAAATTAAGAAAACGAAATCCCTTTTTTTTGTTGCTGTTGTTGCTTCAATAACAAGTATTTTTGGTTTCAAATCATATCCATCATTTGGTTTATGAATGATTAATTGGAACAAAAAAAGTAATGGCCCGGCTAGTGCCTAGCCAGGCTGGGGGAATAAAAAAAGAACCCTTCGTACAAAATCAAAGGCGTAAGGTACTTTTCTATCTCTATTGGTATATCCTTTTTGAATTGTTATCTAAACGGAATTGCTAATCAAATTCATATATATCTTGTATAACAAATTATATAACAAAATAGAACAAACGATGTATATATCGTTATAATATAATTAATAAACAAAGGATGACGATGGTTTTTTTTACTTCACGTGTTACATCAAAAATTTCGCAATTTGGAATTGGGAGAGATGGCTGAGTGGACTAAAGCGTCGGATTGCTAATCCGTTGTATGAGTTATTCGTACCGAGGGTTCGAATCCCTCTCTCTCCGTTTCCCCCGATCACTTGAGACTTTCTAATTCGAAAAAATGGTGTGTCATAGTTAATAGATAAAAAAATCAAAAAAGGCGAAGAAAAACGAAAAGGATCTTATTTTTTTATTCCTCGCGTCCCGGATTACGCCCTGGGTCATTAGATAGGAATCCGAAAATAAAGAGAGAAACAAAGAATATCACTACTGTGTAAACAAAGAGTTTGAGAGTAAGCATTACACAATCTCCAAAATCATTTTTTGGCAAAAGGGAATAGATTTTCCATTTTTGTACCACATATTTTGACATAACATCAAAAATGTACCAAAAATTCTAAAAAGAGAGAATTTTTGTGTTCACTAATTTCTTTTTAATAAGATTATTATTCTTTCGTTACCAAAATTTTTTTGTCATATCTACTTTTATCAATTGAATTGTTAGAATCTTTTTTTTATCGAATAAAGCATGAATGTTTTTAGGATAATATTCAGAATTTTATCGAAAACTTACAGCAGCTTGCCAAACAAAGGCTAATAGAAAAAAGAATAGAGGTATGACGGGCATAACGTCTACGATTGGATTGAAAAGGGCATAAGCCTCGGGCAATTTGGCAAAGAAAAAACTACTAGAATAAGGGGCAGAATTAAGACAGATACAGATTAAACTAAAGATATTAAACATAACAAATAGTTTGTGTAGATAATTTTTTTATTGAGTTATTGATATAAGGAGAAAATGCAAAAAGAAGGGACGTCAAAAAATCCTTCTTTTTCTTCGAATCCCCAAAAATCAAAGATCCTTACATTTTTAAACGAAAATACAAGGAATTATACTTTCATATAATATCTTAATTGAATTCTATGTAATGATCAATGAATTTCTTTGAATTCTATACCTACATGTGTTAAATCTCAATAACAAAATTAAGAATAACAATCAATAAATAAGCAATAACTATTAAATAGTTAATTTAATTAAGTTAATGATAATTCTAATAGTGAATTTAATGATAATTCTAATAGTGAATTTAATGATAATTCTAATAGTGAATTAATTAATTAGAATTTTAATTAGAATTTTACAATTATGTATTTTATTGTCTTTTATATAACTATACTATATATACTATTGTTTATAGTTATATACTATTGTTTATAGTTGTATTATACTATATTTATGACTATTTAATTTGATTAACTATTGATGACTTTATTTTTTTTTTTTGTTTTGTCCTTTTTTGTATGAAATTGGATTGAGTCTGTAATTGACGAATAGACCATAATTACTAAAATAATATTAGTGTTTATTCATCATAATATTAGTGTTTATTCATATAGTACGAAATATAAATGAAATGGGGCGTGGCCAAGTGGTAAGGCAACCGGTTTTGGTCCTGTTATTCGGAGGTTCGAATCCTTCCGTCCCAGATCGATTCGAATGGATAGCAGAGAGGCATTATATGATGATATTTGAATTATCACACGATAATATGATGCGTTTTGTCTCGAAACGCAAAAGATAAAAAACGCTCCACCCTCTAAAGACTTGAAGGGACTCTAAAGACTTGAAGGGAATAGAGGATTCCTATTAATTCCACAGTCTATATAGAGACTAAAGAGTAGCGAGAGTTTGTACCAATCCCATCACCAGTCCTTAAAAGGGGGTTGGGATAAAAAAAAAAATAAATTGCCATTTGTTTTTGTAACTATATAACTATACTTTATTGATAGTATAGGATTCCTTGGTAGGATTTTTGTTTTGGTTAAGTTTAGTTAGGATTCACGATCTTGATAGAACTTGTATGGGTGCGGGTTAATCAGCAAACCAAAGGAGGATATCAATTTCAATATGTAATAGATGTATTGATTTTGTATCTGGTTCAAATGAATAATCCTAAAGGTTGAGGTAGTAGGAATTTCTTTATTCTATTCCATCTACTTTATTTATTCTATTCCATCTACTTTAATGGAATAGAATTAATGGATGTAAAGATTATTGTTATTGAACCTGAAGTAAAGAAAAATCCGTATAAAATGGCCTATGCTTATGCCCAATGTCCATATGTATTATAATATATGTATTATATTATGTGTTGTTATTGTTCTATTTTCGTTCCGTAATAAGGGTCCTTTGGTTAAGTGGAAAAGATTCGGGGATATTTAAATATTCAGTATTACTCTCGTTAATATTTATTTGTTCCATATGATTGATAGGTAAAGATCATATTCCCCAGATTTTTTTATCTTTCATCTAATAATAATGTAATAGCTTTATTTAATCTTACTTTACATGAAATCCTTTCTATTTCATACTTATGGAAACAAAAAAATTGTGCATCGATTTCTCAATCCACCCATTTATTTGGTTTAAATCATTGATTGATGATTTAATTGAATATGGTCAAATTCGTGTTTCTTTAATGAATGAGGTTCTCACTAAAAATTTTTAGCTATTCGCTATGATTGCTTTGACTTATTGGTTGAATTATAAAATAAATTCAGTCATTTTTGGAAAATGTATTTACAACCATGATGTTTAAGTAGGAGGTTCTTTAAAAGTCTTTTGACTGATTTCTTATGAATCTTTGCTACTCGAAAAGTATAAAAAATCAATCTTATTCTTATCTATTATCTAATTATCTATAAAGTAAACTTTTAATCCTTCTGGGTCATTCTATAGATAAAAAAGATAAAAAGATAAAAAAAAAAGTATGGACTATTGTGTACCAATGGAGCCAATGACTATTCATGATTCCATATTGAATCAATCCCATACGGGTTCGAAATTAGAGGAATGTTATGGTAAAACTTCGTTTGAAACGATGTGGTAGAAAGCAACGTGCGACTTGAAGGACATCATCGGATGTGGATTCTTACATCCATCATTTTCTATATAAATGAAAATGCTCTTGGCTCGACATAATTTGTTCTGTTCTAGAGAACCCTAACTTGTCTTGGGTTGTATAAATAGTACATGATGGAGCTCGAGCAGAAAATATTTATTTTTTTATCAGGAGGAAGAATCTAGGGTTAGTGCCAATTAATAAGTGGGAACAACTTTGTAAATCTATTTTACGTATAAAAATCGAAAAATGAAAATTCTAACAAGCAAATTTGAAATAAAAAAGTCAAATTTGTCTGAAGTGGAATTCGTAAAACTTTTTCAATCAAAGGTGTATCATAAGGGAATCCATCGTTCGTATAATCTTTCCATAAAAAAACAAAAAGGTATGTTGCTGCCATTTTGAAAGTAGTAAGAATCACCGAAGTAATGTCTAAACCCAACGATTCAACAAAGCAAAGAGAAAAAAGGCTCCGGAACAAGGAAACGCTATTTTCAATTGTCTCAACAATTGGATCAGAATGAGGAATAAAAATAGATTTGAAATGAGACAAACAAAAGAAGTTAGAGACGACTCAATAAAATAAATGTCTAAGGATTTCTCTTAAAAATTTTTAATAATTATTCAACTTGAGTTATGAGTACGAATGATATTTCTTTTTTTTTTTCGTAAGGAAAAAAGTCAAATCATAGTCTAATTCATGGTTTTTTATGGATTCATTTTCCATTATTAATTTATTAGATTATTAATAAATTTTATTAATATTAAATTATTAGGTTAAAATTATATAATATATTTAAAATTATATAATATATAACTGTATATATTATATATACACAATACAATACACAACACAATAACGGAATATTTATTACATAATTCTATAATTATACATATGATTGATGAAAACTGTATCATAAATACAGAAAGAAATTCGAATCATTCTTTCTTGAGCCGTATGAGGAGAAAACCTCTTATACGTTTCTAGGGGGGGCGTTGTTTATCTATATCTATCCCAATGGGCCGTCTATCGAATCGTTGCAATTGATGTTCGATCCCGAAGAGAAGGAAGAGATCTTCGGAAAGTGGGTTTTTACGATCCAATAAAGAATCAAACTTATTCAAATGTTCCTGCTATTCTATATTTTCTTGAAAAAGGGGCTCAACCCACAGGGACTGTTCAGGATATTTTTAGGAAGGCAGAAGTTTTTAAAGAACTTCAAGTTAATCGTTAATCAAAGTGAAAAAATAAAAAAAAAAAATGAGTTAAGACTGTTAGTATCTAATTTTGTAAAAAGCTTTTATCAGTATTTTTCTTGTTTTATTCATACTTATTGACTTTGATTTTTG